TCAAAAATAGGTAGACAGCAAGCAAGAGATGGAGCTTCTGCTAGGCCTGGTTATCCCGAATCCTTTCCGCCCCTTCGGTTTGAGGTTATGCTTTGGCCTACCTAAAACTTGTGCTTCTATAGTGTGATTAATTACGGTGCTCTCTCCCAATAACAGATAGCTCTAATAGGGCAATAGTGGAGGAAAGTCTTCATGAAAAAGATGGACTTGTTACTTTTGAATGATCAACTTATTCGGGCAGCTGGGAAAGAAGAAGGATGACTTTAGTAAAATTAATGAAGCGATCCCGCGGATACAGAAGTTGTGTTTGAAGTATGAGCTGCTGCTGAAAACAACATTTTTGCATGGTTCTTAGCTCATAGTGTGTGTGGGTGATTTCCATGAAATAGATACCATTGACACATTGATTATACCGAGTATGCCCCTCGGCATGATCTTTCGTTTAGCCCACTGGAGAAGATGATCACACTACTTTGGAAGAGAGACAGTCGCTGTTCGACCTCAAGAATTCCTGGATAATACGAGGGCTGAAAGCCTTCATCGACAAGAGGACATGGTTGCATGACCGTGGCTCAAAACTAACATTAATATTGGCTTACTCGTACTCTGGAGAAGGATCTGTGCCCTTTTTGATAGCCGAGAGGTAAGTAGGCCATTGAAGCCTTAATTAAGCCTGTATTCTTCTATCTACGATATTCTATCCATGAAAGGGAGAAGATTAAGTCGAAGTGTGTACCAATAGTAGAAGCAAGAAGCGTAGGTCTTTTTCGGCCACCGAGGACACATGCGCCAGGAAGAAAAGCATGATCGTATACGGAAACTGGAGCTAGATCGTAAAATTCACCATGAAAGATGCCTTATGACCTAAACCTCACACAAGCTAATGAAAATGACTATCTATTTTGACAGGCGGGACTGAACTAGTACGAAAATTGACCCTTAGGTTTGTCTTGGTCAACGGGACCGCATAACGATTATGCTTTGAAAACGGCTCTGGGTCCGTCAGGATTATGAGAAGTTGTACTCAGTAGGGCTCTTTTGGAGAAGTTGAGTAGCACCCTCGTATTCTAGTTTTTGAGTAATCTGAAAAGGAAAGGCTGCTGGAGGGAAGGATAGAATGGTTCAGTGGGATTTAGAAGGTATGCCTTTTTCTTCTTATTTACTGGCTCGGACACAGGAATTCTCGAGGAAGAAAAGCAAATGTCATTTCTCAATTGTCACCGCCTGGCAGAAAAGCTTTTCTTTCTTCCTACTACATACGATATTCAAGTGCCCGTTTTCCTTGTTCACATGAGGTGAACGTCCATGCAGAGGATACTTGGCATACCACCCTTAGCCCCGTCCGTCCGTTGGAATCGATGGCTTAAAACGAGTTCTTCTAGCTTAGCTCAGCAGAAGCAAAGGACGAGCCTAAACTCTACCCACGAGGCTTGCTATCAACCATCATGCCGAGGATCTAAATCCGTCCTATCGGATGAGGAGAGCAAGAGGGATTGCACGACGAAGTAGATCTGCACGTGGAAAGAAAGGGGTCAAGCGGATACACGATTCCAAATTACTCCTTTCCGGCCAAGAAGAGAGGATCTACAGGGTACAACGTAAAGTGTTTTGATCACATTGGAAAAGACTATCCATACCGACCTAGAGTCGTCAGCCATCGCACAAGCAGGCAAGCCAAGTTCCGATACAATTAGAGAGAAGCCAGCCTTTGGTATATTTGAACCATCGGTTTTTGGAGAAGGTTGATTAATTATCAAAGTGAATTAGAATAGATAGATTGTGCCAGAAGGATGTAACTCGTATGTCTTTTAAAGCTACTTGCCTTTCCGATTAGGAGAAGCTTATGAGAAAGATACTTCTGTTTGCTCATTATGTCATTTAGATAGAAAGTACAATGTTTCTTATGATGCACAAAGAAAAGCTGTCCGAGCGAATCCATATTGGCGTGCCGATACCGCGTCCCTACCCAGCTAGGGCTTCCTTTCACTCTTCTGGACCCATGGATGATCCCCCTGAGCCATGTTTTTAGATCTTAGTTTACCCTGGAATTACCTATTATTTGCGTTCTATTTCCGCTGGAATTGGTGAATGGTTCTTCTTTTTTTCATTCAGTATAGCTCCGTGCAGTGGTGCTGGAAGGAGGGCTTAGTGTTATATAAGAGATTTCAATCAAGGGCATGCGGGCCCTATCAGATCTCAGCTAACCAGACCTGGAACGTGATAGGGACCTTCGGTGGAAGAATCTGATTCTAAGTTGCATGCGAGTTTCATGACTCTCTGGGTATAGCAACCATAGAAGAAGCGTTTTCTTTGATCTAGATAGGTGGGACGAATCCAACTCTTTTTCCCGCGGACGATCGCGTTGCAGCTCCTTTGGAGAGCGCTCCTATGCTAAAGTAAAAAATTGAAGACTACCTAGATGGGCACCCTTGCTCTTATTCGAAGTTCTGCTCGCGTAAATGACCTGAGTGAAGGTGTTGAAAAACTCATACATAGATTCCCGATGCCAAGAGCAGGAAAGCACAATACTGCCGTTGAAGCGGATGAAGGAAAGAGTTGGATGATAAAGATGGAGCCTCAACTCACTACGCAATCATGTTAATGGATTGGTTAGATGCTATTGGAGACTTGGAGTAATCAGATTCTAGGGAAGGGAAGCTTAGAATTCGGTAGCAGGATTTCGATGTGGCACAAAGGATTGTAACTCATGATTGCAGACTTAATGCCAGCTCACAACGGCTTCACTCACATGATCCGAGATAAGCCTGTTACGGTGCAGCTAAAGATAAGAATAAGTCAATCGCACGGACTAACACTAATCCTAGAATGCGCCATAGGAGAGGTAATTGCTAAAGAAAGTTTGATTCGATTTGAGTGTCCACTGTCAGATAGGAATAGGGATGTGATTGGCTCAATTCTCATATGAAACTTGCCTTATCTGGTATCTCCTCCCAGCAGACATGGTGAGTTGAGTCTCGAAGCAGCAGCTTATAACTCAAGGTCTTTTAAATAAAAGACGATTACCTTTTTCTTACTTATTCGTTCAATTCATTTCAAATAAGACGTATCTTGTTCAAGCCAATAAATAGAGCTGGGGTTATAGTTAAAGCAGCCAGTAGAAACCGAAATAACTAGTTATAGTAAGCATGAAAGGCCATTTAAAGAAGGAAATCCAAGGCATGATTGAATCCGCCAAAGAGAAGGGAATAGATGATCTCATTCATACTAATCGATGGATAGAAGATATGAGACTAATAAGAAGGGGAAAGAAGACAGCTTAGCCATCTATTCTATGAAGCAAGGGATCCGTTAAAGTAAAGCTACGAAGCCCCCTCCATCTCTACCCGGAGCTGATTTCATTCCAGTAGTTTCTTTTGAAAAGAAAGGCGGATTCTCTTTTCTTTCAAGTAGGCCACTTTTTTCCGATGTCAGTGTTCGATAAGATGCCGCTTTCAACCCATTTGGGGTAGTAAGAAATAGCCACTAAGATGTATTCGTGTCCATTTGATGCTTTGGGTGTTACCTTTCCTTTCCCTACCTCAATTCCTCGTCCATTCCGTATGGATTCTCAACCTTGGCCTACAAGCGGAACAAACTATGCCAGCTCAAGCTAGAACTCACTTAGAAGGTCAGGAAAGAGCGACTCAACAGGGGAAAGCCGGAGCGCCTTAGCAGCGCTTCATTGGCTCGCGTCAAGTCTTCCGCTCATTTGGTAAACATGCACATCCTAACCCCGCGAAATGCCCTGCAGGGAACATCCTCCTTTATCCTCTTAGACTTCACTTCCCCGGGCATGGAATTTCGAATCCTGGAGATCCTATCACTTACTTCGCCCGGCTGATCCATTCTCTGGCTTATCCCAAGGAGAGCCTGATTCGATCCTAAGGTCAAGTACCCTATTTATAAGTCGGACCCGGAGCTAAAAGATAACCTCTTTCTTCTTATGAATGGAAGGAAACATAAAAACTACGCTAAAACCGAGTGAATGTATGTCTTTTTATCCCTTTCTTTAATCGAGACTTTCATACAGTAGCAACAACTCTCCTTTCAAGTGAGCTAGAAGGGTATGTCAGAGCAGGTTGACAGGCTAGAAAGTAAGCCAGGCTAGTTAGATCTTCTCTTATAAAGCTTAGGAAAGTGGATAGCAATAAAGCCATTCATTTTCAATAAAGTCTTCCCCTATAATCGAGAAAGCCGCCCAATAGCAAACCTAACCCCAGCCTAGACAAATAGAGTAGAGGGGTCTCAAAACCTATTATTTAGGAAAGGATAACTGATCAAAGAGACGTAGCTTTTTCTCTCTTTCCACCAAGCTTCTTTATTGGAGTTTACTTATAGTGGTTGGTTCTTGCCTTGTAGCGAGTTGGGAGGCCTACTGTCCGAATTCGAACTGGCTGCAACGGAACTCGCTAAGGCTCCATTCAAAGAAAAAAGAATGGAATAGGACGAGGCGGTGAGCTTTTGGCAGATCATCTAGAATCTGGTCGGACTAATGCGCACCGGCAATCAATAGTAGAAGTTCTTTACAGGTTTGGTTTTCCTTTCTGATCAATCGAATGGCTTTTACTAAACCTCAATTCATTCAATTAGCCTGTAGGCATAAAGAAAGCAAGGGCGTAGCGTTCCATTACCGATCATGGTGGTATCGGAAGCACCCCTACTCCTCTGGTCTGTCCACCTTACCTTCTGGCGCAACGCTCCGGTCATCATACGACTGGAATGTGATATGGCCTCGCATCTTCTTATTCTTTAAGACTGGACCCATTGCGACTTTGGATGGTCGAGACTAACACTTGTTATGGCTCGCGGAAGGACCCCCATCACTTTGATTGAAAGGTACCCCCATCTCCACCGCATCAGAGAAGGGGCTTGGTCTGGAACGGATTGAGACGGAAAGCGGTAATCAATCGCCGCGTGGTGGAACGCTTGTTGGAGAAGGGTAAGCGCCTCCATGTCGTAGGGGTGGGTAGGCCAATAGAAGACTAGGGAACTTAGCCTAGCCACTCAGTTCTGCCCCGAGCCAAGTCTATTTAGTGTCAGCGAACACATACCACTATGTATATATAGGTTTTTCTTTTTCGTAGAGGTTGTCGCTTAGGTCCTTGGACCCTTCCTTCATGAAGCTTGAGGAAGCACTCACTTTTCTATCCACGGCATTCTTGGTTCTGCACTTAGTCTTGAACCTGTGTTGGTTTGGGACATCAATCTCATTCGTCAGCGGTGTGTGCCGCGTACTATGATTGCTTTCTTCTTGCTGTCAAATCCCAGTCTATCTTTCACTGAGCTTCCTTCGCTTGGAATTTCGAGTAAAACAAAAAGAAAGAAAGCGTACTGTGAGGTATGAATGATCAAATGTCTACGGGTGTCATTGAATATAATGGGGTACGAACTTCTAAGGTAATGGCGTAGGGTATTGGATAGGCTGGTCCGCTGGTCGAAGTCATTGCAGGGTGTGCTACGGACAGCTATTGTTCAAGGTCATTTCCTTTCTCTCGTCATCACGCCAACATACACAAGACTTGCCTTCACAAGGGCCCCACCTTGACTTGCCATCATGGCTACACTCTTTTCATCAAAGCAACTCTTCTTAAGAAGACCCCTTGGTCCCCACAACGAAGTTCCTCCATAGAGAACCCAACTGCACAGCACGATCGCAAAGGTTTCTTCGTAACTCGATTAGTCTCACTCAAGGGAACTCATCTACACGGAAGGTCTTTTAAGTGCCAGTTGTACCCGCACAGAAGTTCTGCGCCCTCAACTACACCAGGATGCCTCCTGCAGTAGCATCACAACGAGTCTCACCATGGACAGCTCGCCAGTCTTCTTGCATCAGCCACACCTAATTACAAATGACCTTGGCCTCTCCATGCTCGTCATTTACATTTAAACTGCACACCCCCTTGTTTAGGTCTTACTCCAAAGGTACGGCCTCTAGCACATGACCATTCCTCACTCAAGTCATCGACACCCTCGTCGATGTACGTGTTGAAAGAAGAAACACCACTATCTCTCAAACGAAATGAGGTTTTTGAACTCCTATATAACAGAGTTTCATTGATGCCAAAGGTCCTCAAACGATTGGAACCAGAATAGGCTGCAAGAATGAAAGAGTAAATCTATCTTAGTCAAGGCGCTCGCTCTGCCACAAAGGGAGGAACTGGCAAAATCTAAATAGAAAAGAGATGTTTCCAATTAAACCATAGGTGTCCACTTCATACTTCTAGTATTCTATTTCGGCTTGCTTGGGTTCATTCAAGGCATCTTCATATCTATTAAAGAAATCAATCAGCTCCTAATTAGGTCCCCCAAGGCGAGCGAAGTGACGTTTTTCTTTCTCTTCCTCCGGTAAAAAAGATTTATAGGACCGGATGCATAACAAGAAAAGACAGAATAGTAGTGGTGCCTGCGCGCAAACAATCTTAGAACTGAGCTCTTGTAAAGGTGGGCGTTCCTACGCTCAAAGCCCATATCTCAGATGCATGCCCATTGGAATAGCCCATCACCAGGATGAAATTATCCATTTAGCGCAGTTCCCCTTTCCTCTCTTCTTATATCAACTTCACATCCTAAACACCAAAAGGAAGGAAGAGCTTTCTGTAACTATTACACTAGTAAGGCAAGGAACTTCTTAAAAGAACGGCAATTGGTATTTCATTTGCTGTGAAAGCATCCGCTGCTGGCAATGCAATCAAAGTCGAAGCTCTTGATGCAATATAGACGAGCTTGCGTAGTCCTTGAGAGATCTTCTTTCTCGCTTTATTTACTTTACAGGAGAATGGAAAAAACAAGACATATAGTCAGTCTAACCTAACCAGAAGGGTAAGAAGCCGAAGGCCAATGACACTAGCTAACCAATAAGCATAGACTGCAAGGGAAGATCAAAAAGTACATCCTAAGAAAGATGCTATACTTAACACTTTTCATAACTGCATGGGCTTATAAAGCACTGGAAATGGAACTATTGAGACTACCACTGCTGTAATAAAAGAAGAGAAGAGGTAAGAGGAAATTAAACAGGCTTGCCTACAATCCCTTTCCTTGTCAGAAAAGCAATTTCACCCCTAACTTAAGATGCTTACCTACCACTACTACTGGCTGGAGGCAATGGCTTTAGGATATGCCCTGACCGAGCTACGTATCCTTCCTATGGGCAAGACCCAAGGCGAAAAATCAAATCAAAGTACTAGGAAGAAATGTGCTTTTTGTGCGTGCTTTTTTTCTCGCAAAAGCAAATAATCTTGCAGCCATATAATTTGGAAAAAGCTTTCAAAGAAAAAGAGCAAAAAGGAAAAAGGAACTTCAAAATCCCGCCTCCTTGTTAGGAAAGGAAGGAAAAGCCAGAAAGCAAAGAGGTTTGGTTTACGTATGGTGGAAGGTGACATTTTCCAGTCGGAACGACGGAGCTCTAAATAAAAGGTATGAAATCCAATCCCTTATCTTTCTTAAGCGTAGGGATGAAAGCCAAGAATGAAGTCGTCTCATCTCGTATGGTAGCCTATT